CCACTGAGTTAAAAGGGCCTTTTTTATTTAATTCCGGAATTATTCACTATGTGGATAAAATATCTATATGTACATATATTATAAACATAAGTATATATGCATTAAGTACGTGCAGTAGATACATAGTGTCTAGTGGCTCATTGTTGAATAATAAAATGGATTTACCTAGGAAGTCTAGGAGAAAATGCAATGAATTGTTTCAAGACCGACTCGAATAGAAATAAATTCAATTGAAATAATTCAAAAAAAAAAAAAAATACTACTACTAGATTTCTAATGTCGATTCTAATGAATAATTCGTCAATGACGAATAAAAAACAATTCTATGCAATTCTGAAAGGGGGAAAGATCCCTCGGCTAGAATCATTTGATTATATTGACAATTTCAAAAAACGGATCATACTATGATCATAGTATGATGGCCGTTGGTCAAGCGGGCCCCCATCGTCTAGTGGTTTAGGACATCTCTCTTTCAAGGAGGCAGCGGGGATTCGAATTCCCCTGGGGGTAGGGTACTACGAAAGGAAATTGATCATGGATTACCAATAAGTCGAAAATTGATTCTTCCTGGGTCGATGCCCGAGCGGTTAATGGGGACGGACTGTAAATTCGTTGGCAATATGTCTACGCTGGTTCAAATCCAGCTCGGCCCAATAATTCGCCAATCCGCCATGAGATGATATAACTCCCTTTGTACTTCAGAAATACCCGATCCGGAGATAAAAAAGAATCAAATTTTCTGCTAGATCCCGTATTTCCCTGGGATTGTAGTTCAATTGGTCAGAGCACCGCCCTGTCAAGGCGGAAGCTGCGGGTTCGAGCCCCGTCAGTCCCGACGGATCCAATAAATATATCAAAAAATCTCTCCCTTTTTCTGAAGGGGACCGGGGGAAGAATTCCATTGTCAAAGCAAAGGGGAAATCCTTATTTCTTTTTTCTTTCCTTTTGGTAGGAGAAAGACATATGCGGTTGGATTAGTACAATTATTGGTAGCATTATAGTCAGTATTCCAAGAAATGCTGGCTTTTTCGATTGCCCCCGATGCATGTAATGGAATCGAGTACTATACTTTTTTGAGGCGCGCATACACAAAAGGAATTCCTTTCTTGTCCAATACAAAATTGAATATAAGAAAATACTTTCCAGAAAAAACAAAAAAAAAAACAATTTATTTTTCTGGCTACGGATTTATGGAACCTGACTTACTAGTTTGAAGTTGCAAAATAGATTTCATGCAAATTGCACACTGAGCTTTTGGTATAGGTGTCCCGGGGCTAATAATCTACGAAGAAAGGAGGGGGAAGGACAGATCAACCAAAGATCCTACTCCTCTTAGAAAGGCGAATGAATCATTTTTCCTATTTTTCATTTTGTTTTAAGGCCCCATCGACGAAAGAACAAATCGGAAAATAGTAAATTTGATGAATATTCATTTTATACGGTCTCATCTTTATCACACTTCTTTGTCTTCCAAGTCAAAAATAGTTTCGTTCTAAACTCCTTTCTTTTTCCATTTAGCTTTTATTGTTTGTTTGGGTTTGTAACTATGTGACCACTGGAAGTGGAAGAGCTATTTGATGAGACTTCATCAGATGATTGTACAAGAAGGAACTAGATAGATTAGAGAGAAAAAAAGAACAGATAATAAAAAATGATAAATAAATAAAGGAATTTTGGGTTAGGTCAGCAATCCAAGTTTGGGGCGGTATGGATAAAAGAACTTCCTATGTTATACTATTCAATTCTCGACGACGAATTTATTTGATAGTTCAGATATTGTTATTCATGATATTGATCTGATTCAAGATCATCGAGAGGTAATATTCATTCATTGAATTTACAGGCCAAAGATTTATCATCTCTATGGGATTAAATCCCGAGTTATTGCGAAGTAAAAAACCGATGAGATTATGGAAGTAAATATTCTTGCATTTATTGCTACTGCACTATTTATTCTAGTTCCTACCGCTTTTCTACTTATCATTTATGTAAAAACAGTCAGTCAAAACGATTAATTATTAACTAATTTGAATGAAACTTGACTTCTGAGTTCTTAGCCAAAATTGACGAAATAAAATGAAAAAGATTCCAATTTCATGTCTTAAATGAAATGAGTGGACTAGAATCGGCAGTATTCTAATAGATAGATAGTATGGTAGAAAGAAATAGATGAATCTTTCTACCATACTATTTATTAGTTAGATTCTTGTTATAAAGCTGCCCCCTGGAATAAAATAAAGATAGAGGCTGCATTTGATATGGATCTATATATCAATCTACAATATTATCTTGATATATGCGAATATCAATTCCATATATGGGATTGACATAGCATCCAATTCCATTTATTTGCTATATCTATTTGTTCTGATCAATCTGAATTACTCCTATGTCTTATAGTTTGAATTACTATATTTTTGATTTCCAATATGAATCTCGGTATCTATTGAGAGAATCAAATCAATGAAGCAAAAGCGATAGATATAGGCATATTCAAAAA